GCCCGTTGAGCTAGCTTAAAGCTCAAATAAATTCCTCCAGACGTCATTACTAAGTAAATTGGAACTTCCTTGCTAACGTTGAGTTGGGAGAAGCCCTTCTGGTAACTTATTGAAGTAGGCAAACCAAGCTGGCTGGAAAAGACGAGCAAGGAAAGATTTAGGCTAACCCCATGGCACAACTTGCCTCGAGCTTCGACGTTCCCTAACGCTTCAACAACAGAACAGACCTTCACTGTCAGGCACAAGCCTTCCTCTTCGTCAATGATTATGGCTCGCTCCTGTCTTGTAGTTCGATACACTACTCTAAGGCCAGTTGCCTATACAACATCTTGACTTTCTTTCTTTATAGTACAGTCAGCTTTGGTTATCGCTACACCCTCTCTAGACAAACGATTTGATTCAAGCTAACAGCAGATTCGGTTGTGTGAACGCCCCAAAAGGAGAAGAAGGGAAGGCTTTCACCAGATAAGAAGGCATGATTTTACTGAGTTTCCTTTCCCATGTCTTTCTAAGAAGGCATGATTTTACTGAGTTTCCTTTCCCATGTCTTTCTAAGAAGGCATGATTTTACTGAGTTTCCTTTCCCATGTCTTTCTCGGTTAAAAACCGGCGATTTCCGACAAGTCTTTCTTCTTTAGAGCAAGAAGCGGAACTACGGGGATGAAATGAAGTTTCTTATGAGTATGAAGTTTCTCAGTGAGCCGGAGATCACTGCATTTGTGATTTTCGGCTTAGGGCTGACTGCCCAAATGGCATTTAGAACCCTGTCTCGTATAAACTTTAACTCCTTTACAGGGCTACCTAGGGATGTAGCCATGGAGTACATATCAGACGTGGCAGCAGACGAGCTGATCGAGGGGATCGATCAGAAGCTGGGCGTCCTATGCGACAAAGCAGGAGTTCCGTTACCCCAGGAACCTTACGGATTTAATCATTTGATGTTCAATTCGGGTGATGGTTTCGATTATATCCACTTCTGTTATCATGATTTATTGGCGCACGGCCTAACGTCTGAAACTTTTTCATATGCAATGAACGTCCTGGCCGTGCTGCGGGCTCAAGGGCTGGATGTCTAGTTAGGTGAATCTTCTTAAAGTAACGAAATGCCTTTAATTTGAATTTCAAGTTTGAAAGGCTAAAGGCTAATGTAACGTGAATCTTGAATCTCCTTACCTTAAAGTTATGTTAGAAGGAGCCAAATCAATAGGTGCCGGAGCTGCTACAATTGCTTCAGCGGGTGCTGCTGTCGGTATTGGAAACGTCCTTAGTTCCTCGATCCATTCCGTGGCTAGAAATCCATCATTAGCTAAACAATCATTTGGTTATGCCATTTTGGGCTTTGCTCTAACCGAAGCTATTGCATCGTTTGCCCCAATGATGGCGTTTCTGATCCCATTCGTCTTCTAAAGAAGAGATGAGATCTTTTTTCTCTTTTTCTTTTTTTCATTTTGTTTCCAGCCAAGCCATGACCATATGACATAAGCGCTTTTGGGTGGGCTGGGCCATCATTTGCCGGGTCTTTGAGTGCCCGTCGTACCATGTATGTGGTTGACTAGGCTGATCGAGACCGGACGTAGAGCCACTAAGAGCTGGCACCTGCGTGCGCCCGGTCTGCCAGCTCTTAGTGGCGGTCGTGCGTGTTCTTCCCCTAGGGCCCTTGTCGAGCTTGAAGCTTTCTATCGAATAAAAAACAATAGAAAAATGGGTGGAGATCTTCTTCATTTCCTTACTTAACTAACTCTAGGTATAGTTAATGAAATCGGGCTAACAGAAGACTTCAGGGCTGGAGTGAAGAGCCACAAAAGCACCTGTCAGGAACTGTAAAAAAAGGACCTAGAACTACATACGGTCTGAGACTCACTTCCTTGAAAAGAGGTTTTCGAGTTATGTAGGCTGTGGCCGTTCAAGAAATGTAACGCTTGCTCGACCAAAGCCGGTCAATGAATCAATTCTATGCCAGATATTGCCAGAAGACCGATGAGACTGACTTTTTTTTCAAGGTCTACTGGTAGAAGTTTACTTGCCCTTTTAAAGAAAGCAGGAAATTGCATATTTTGAATCAAAAACTTAAGATGTTCATCTCCAAGCAAGCCTAGCCTACTCTACATTATCATATGGTTTCGCGGGCACGTCCAACCCCACTTGCCAGTTCAAAGTCTAAAAGCCGGTCAATAAGACAGATCCGGATCCTAGTGCTTTCGAGATGGTTCGATCGCTAACAAAGACAAGCATGGGAAACAGCAGACTCCCAACAAGCAAACAAAGAAAGCAACTCCAAGAGCTCAAGCCTAAAGCCTTAGTAACGCGCATCCTCATTGCTCGCGTAAAGCAAGCGTAGGCTCGAAGACCAATAAGCGAGTTACTATTAAGATAAATGGGTTTTATATTACTATTCCATTTAATAGCCTTGTGTGACTGACCGAAGCAGAGGAGTAGGTTCGGTAATCCACGGAAATAGTAAGGTTAGGAGGTTAGGTTCGGGGTCTGCCGTGTCTCCCTAAGGCTTATCTGTAGCCCGTGGACTCAGCTTCAATTGCATTACTTCACTTATCACTTCAAAACATGAACCCCTCGATCGACTAATATGAATTGGAACTGGGGAAGCAGCAAGGGAGAGTTAGCTTGCTCATACCATTAGAGTGTAGTAGTTCTCTCAACCTAAAATAAGATAGCTCCCTAAAGTCTTCTTTAGCTCTTCTCCCTGTCGGTCGAGCTCTTTGAACCTCCGTTTGGTTGCTGCCATAGTTTGCTTGCTTGCCTGCGTTTGCAAGTTCGGATTTATAGCTTAACATCTCTATATCGATCCCCGCGTAGGAGCTCTCTCTCCATGGCAATTTTTCTGTGGTCCGAAGGCCTCAAAGCCTCTATTCAGGAATGTCGCCTCTAATTAACCCACCGGGGTTCGATCGATTCAGTGGAATCGAATCTACCACTACCATCAGCAGTTGCATTTAACCCAGTCGAAGAGTTTTGTCGACTCGGATCCCGCCAGAGCTAGTCCACCGAGTGAAAGCCAGATCCAATCTTCCGAATCCAATGCCATAGGTGCTCCCGCTCCTGGAACTACTGAAACCCGTGGAGGTGACTGCTTAACCAACTGCTTAAACAACCGAGCCGTCTCTGCAGCACCCTGGGACTACTGCTCCTCCCTATGCATGGGTGAATGATGCCCTTGCTCCTGCTCCTCTGTCGGACCAAGCGGGGGCGTAGCGAGTGGATAAGGCAAGGCTGTCTTTATATTATAGGGCCGGCCGAGAGGTCTTGTAACTTGTGCTGCTCTAGTGACGGGTGCTCCTGCCGATCTAGTGGGTAGGAGAAACAACTCCTCTGCCGACTGCTTCATTGACAGAATCTACAGATAAACCTTCCCCAAGAGATTAAAGCTTCAGGAAATGGAACCTTTACTACTGGAGATACCCCTATCAATGGCAGGTGGGTGGGCATATTTTCTAGTAGTTGACACGGGGATTTCTCAATGTTCCATTAGGGCTCCTCAAAATCACGATGATCCGAGATAGCTAATCCAAAGCAACTATGTAGTATAGGGACAAAGCTATATGGTAAAGGAATGATATCCGAGAGAGTGGTATTGTGGAATAGGCAAAAAAAACAAACTTTGGGAGGTGACTTCCTTACTCTTCCATATTATTGATCTCCTTTTATGAATTATATGATTGATCTCCTAAGATCTCCGAAGTCGAATGTGCTGGAGCTGCCGATCAATTGGTCTTGCTGGATGCTTTACACGCTCTCCATATGACATACATAGATAAAAATGCTTGCCTTGGAATGATATAAGCCACATCCAGCGTAAAATAGATGTCTAAGTCCCTTGCCCGGTCGAGATTCGAAATGCATAAAGAAAGAAGGTCGAGTCAACCTTTATAATCTCTTCTATTATATACACATATGAACTTGTTGAAGCAGATTAACAAAATGAGGATAATTGTTGGTTGGGAGAGACAGGATCCGCCCAATAACCCTTAGCATGTTCAACCGAGAACCAATCCTAGTGTTTTCAATCAGTGCATTGGTAGCCGAAGCATCCCTATCTATAACCCGTATTGATCTATGGTCGAGCGCTTGTATCTGAAGAAAAGAGCGGTTTCTCTATATACGTATTAACAACGGAAGCGCTTTAGATTAATCTATTAGGAAAAGCCGGGTCAATGAAACCAGAATGCGGTGGCCTATACCTTTCAGATAAGGAAGGTAGGAAATGTATAGGAAAGGGGAATTTTCTAGTAAAAAGGTGGCCTATACCTTTTATGGTTTCATTTCCCATTTATCACCTTATAAGCTAAGCTGCTTTGCTTTAAAGAAAAGAAAAGGTTTCTTTATCTTAACTAGATCTCTTAACCTCAACTGCTTAGCGTTCTTGCTTGCCTGTCCCTTCTCAAATTCCCTGCTCCTTAATGATTTTGAGCTCTTTCGCTTCTCTTTCGTCCGCTATAGCCGATCTATATTCAAGATGAGTGTCTAAAAGGGCTCTCTCCCATGCACCGGCCTATCTCTTCCATTCCGGTGCCGAGCAAACAAAGAAACCAGCCCAAGAGATTTCTCCAGAGCTTGGTGGGATAGAAGGTGCCCTCTCCCTCGCAGTCGAGTGGTTCTCACCCCTCGGGAAACCGATCGTCCGAGACGGATTACGGAATTAGGAATGAATGAAGTCTCATCCCCACCCACCCAGAAGGAATTGATTTGATTTCAGGAAGGCGTACGGATTTGAATGAATCATAGGAGCGAGCGGAGTCTCAGTCCCGAAGAAGGAATCCATCCGTTGAAGGCAAGGACGCCTAGCAAATTTGTATATAGGGGCGAGCTTAACGAAATGGATTTGAACTGCTGAATGAGGCATCCACTCAAGGAAGAACCGATTCTCTCACCTTTATCCCGGATAAGGAATTTGATTGGCTCTCATTACGGCATACATTATATTAGCCAGCCACTCGACTGTCTTTCTTCCTGAAACGTGACAAACGATAGCCGGCACCGAGATAGGCAGTTGAGTTTGTCTATTCATGGATTTACGACCGGCCGGCATGAGTAAGGGGAAGCGATCAATCAATCTTACGAAGGGAAGCCTCTCCATGCTCATATCTTCGCCCTCTCCTTAGCAGTCGAGTGTCTAAAGACGCTGAACGCCATAAGAGGTAATCCTTGGGGAAGTAGATCTCCTCCCGGGTAGTTTGTCGAAAGGATCCGGTCTCATTGTAATTCGAAAATTCCCCTAAGTAGATTTTTCCCCAACTCAATGCCAATGGAGAAATAAACCACTATTCCCAGCCCACCCAACCCCTAAGAAGCGAATAAGGAGTGATCACCAATAGAAGGAAGCATAATTGGTTGACAAGACAAGACTCAAGCCCCTACCTCTGCCCTCGGCTTATCCTTCGGACCCTGCTACCCTCAGCTATTGTCAAACTTAACAGAAGTAAGGTACCAGCCTACGTTGGCAGCCAGTGGAACCTCCCTATAATGAAAATGGGTGCCTCTAAGCGGCTTTGACATTTGAATACAAACTAGTCGTACTAACAGCTTGGCTTTTTGTTGTCTATCGGCAGCACTTACATACTTAGCTCTATCGTTCGAGAAGGCATACCGATTTACGGTATCCCTTCCCTCAACAAGCCACTCCAGAGCGTACTACTAGCGCGAAAACGGCTGCGCCCTAGCGCGAAAGCCGTTGCGCGTTAGTCACGCGCGAATGAACAAGTATTTACACTACTATCAAAAGACTTCTAGAGGGCGACTCCCACTGGAGGAGGGGCAGATGCTACTATATGCAATGCAAAAATATATTCAATAAGAGTGCCGTGCCCCCTTGAGCACCCTTATCATTAGACCCGCAGAGCCTTGGCTCACGTTTCACTATTCCTAAGCTAGATTGGTGAGCCAACCATTTATTAAAGCTGTCTCTCTTCTTATGCGCTCGACCGCAGCTAAATGATGTCGGCCTGGTACCGATAATTCCTCTAACTCTGCCTGGTCCCTTCGTATGTCAGGCCAGACAAGAACTAGTCGATAGGATGGTCTGGTCCAATACCCTTACAAGTCTTTACTTTGATATCTACTTATATCTACGTCTAGCAACTTCCAGATACTTCACAGCACGACCGTCTCCTTTCACACGACCAGCCTTCTGTCATCAAGTCTGCTGTCCATAAGTCCGTAACGTTCTCTTCGTCTCTCAGGGTCCCTTGTTGTTGTCGTCGCTATAGTCCACAAGTCTGGATTCAGCCGGAGCAGCCATCTGATCGTCCGAAGCTGTAGCCGTGCGAGTAGCCACATCCAAGCCGCCCACAAGTCTGATTCTATTTGTCTGCAAAAATTGTTCTCTCTTTCCTCAGAACAGTTTTGAATGGTAGCATCAGTAACCTTATTCAAAGCTTGATCAAAAGGCACATGGGATGAAGCCTGGCCTGGTACATTCGCACCACTCGCCTTATTTTCCTCACCACCAACTTACAAAACATTCCTTCCTTGCACCTTCAGGCTGCACATTTGCTCTAGTCCTCTCCATTTGTTCCCGAATATGCTTGGGTACCCCAACAGCACCCGCCGCTGCACAGACAATTGGCTCTGCTCGAATAGGATCTGCCGGAAATTAATAGAATCACGCAAAGGAATGCTTCCGTCCCGGCTCTACCTTTTATGCTTGTGCTGGAATTGAATCTGAGTCAACTCGATCAATTGCTTCTGAATCTCGGGCAAATGCCTATGCCTTCGATCCTGGCATGGAGTATAAGATTATGCCTTCCCACCTTCGATTCGTTTTTTCACGCCCTTCTATCCCGACAAAGAGGTAAGCGCTGATATCCCTCTCACTGGTAAAGCCTTTCCGTAACGCGCCTTCTGTCTAGGACTTTCACCGGCCATGGAATGGGAGGTTTCATTCCGTTCTTTCAAGAGATCAGGCGTTCATTTTAAAGTGAAGGATCAGAACGATGCAAACAAATAAGTATACACAGGTGGAGAGGCGAATCAATGACCCATTACTAGACTTTCATTTTCATCCCGAAAGCGAGCGGAATGGGCTATCGAGAACCATCCTGAGATCCATAAAATGCTGGGAAGAGCCGGGAATGAGGTTTATGAATACATTATCACAATGCCCTGGTTGCGTATTTAGGGACTGGGCAACGAACGGAGGGGCTGCTAGACGAGAACTGGATTCCGGAGATCGATCGGCTTGTAAACCAGAGATTCGTGATCAGAACGAATAGAGGGTCCAAAGGAGAAGGAGACCTAATCGCTAAATTAGCCCTAATTCAAACAATCTCAGTTGGAATCGCTAACGAGAAAGCTGAACCACAGAAGAGATTTGTTGGAATGAGAGCTTATTACTGGGACTGATAAAACTTAGAATCGAGGAAAGAGCTCGTAGGTTAGTAATACTTAGCCAGTATGGTTGATTGACCGGGAGCCGACTTCAACCAAAGAGCTCCTGAGCTCTGACACTCATATGACCTGGACGTGTAAATGCGAGTCGAGAAGCTCCCCTAGCCGTATGTGTGGGACTACCCCCTACCATTAATCGCACGTATGGTTTCCCCAGTAAAAGTAAAGATAAAGATGCTTTCCTGTCCTTTGCTCCCACCATGCCCTCTGTCTGCGTCGGCTCTTGACTAGAAAAGAGAGATCCGTGATAAACAAAAGGGGGAGGAGGATCAAAAGGAGATCAATACCGCTTTTTAACCTTGCAAATCAACCCCTTAGGGCTTCTTATTCCCCGGGAGTTTTCATTTTAGTTTTTTACTGCCCCTCCCTAAAATCAAGAAATAAATGACTAACTTCCTTCCATATACTTCGGATACTGCATAAAGAATAAAACACCTTGTTTCAGATATTGATTTCAGTCGGAAAACCTCGTCTTTGATTCAATTGCCCATTCCTCTCAATTCGCGCACCTCATCTTCCCGCCGGATCTTTAAAAAGAACCCCATCCTCCCACCAATTAGGAAATTATTGAACTCCCCAGCGGCGGATAAACGGAATATGCGCCTCCGCCGGTATAACTTTGATTATAAAAAAGAGATAATTGAGGAGTCTACCCATGATCATATCTCTATTCTTTTTCCACTAGTGAGCGCGTGCCTGGGATCGAACTGCCACTGATTGATGACGCCTACCCATTCAACTTCAGATTGGATCTAAACCTTCAGCTGAAACGCATACACCCGGTGAAATGGACAAGCGATTTTATTCCCACCCAACCCCTAAGTAGACGCCTACAGGATTCCCCCCTCCCAGTTGAGAGATAAGGCTAGAAAGGGAAATAGTTTAATAGAATAGTTGAGTAGGGGCATTGATTGCCGCATGCGTACGACTTGATATGCATTGGGATACAACTGATAGAACGCTTCTCGATTGGCCCGTGTAGAGATAGATGCTTCCAACTCTTAGATGCAGACATGTTCTTCTACCTTCTCTGTTTGTATGGCTAAATATTTTATCTATAAGGCATTATAACGAGCTATCTCTTTCTTGGCTTTAGGATGTTTAAGAATTCATTCCTTCATTCCTTGAGTAAGTGCCTCTTTGAAGCAAGGAAAAAGGATGGAAGCAAGGAGAAGATAGATGTCTTTCCTTACAGTAGGATGTAGTTTATCTTTTTCTAGCTATCCGTAGTTTGTTCCTGTAGCCAAGCGAATGGGGCTCTTTTGGGGTTCTCCCCCTAGGAAGAATTAATCTTTCTCCTGCTTGTAGTATGTAGCTTTACTTCTTTAACTAACCGGTCGTTGAGTAAGGCCAGTGAAAGCAGTCTGCTATAGGTAGTGACTACTTATCCTATGCTTATCTGCTTTCCGCTGTTAGTTTGAATTCATTTTTCATCCTTACTAGAGGATGGAGGAATCTAAGAGCAAGAAGTCTAAGTCCTCTATAAGAGAGATAGATAGGTCAAGTCCTGACTCTCTTCCTTCCTAAGGTAAGGAATGGCGTCTTTAGGTTTAGAGCACGATAGATTCAATTAGAAGGGTCTTCTATCTGGCTGTTAAGCGAAGAGCTAAGGAGAGAATTCAATCTCTTTCCGTGCTAGTGTACTACTTCCTTCTGGTAGCTAGGTGCATGGGTCTTTGTGGGCTTCCCCCAAGCTAGGATAGAATGTCTTTCCCGAGTGCTTTCCGATTCAACGATTAGCTAGCGCTAAGAAGAAAAACCTGCCTTGAAGTGAATGAATTAGAAGGAACGAAGAATCATGAAGACAAAATTGACCCTTGTCGAACTCTCACGTCGACTTACGAATGCTATAGATTTTTCAAATGATGACAGCCTCAATGCAGGAACGGTACGTAACGCAGCTAGGCGGGCGGGGAGTTCGGGAACAGCCCTTACTTACTTAATTAAGAGATTCATATAGGTGTCAGAATTTCCCAGAATGTTCGAATCCGAATGGTTAAGCAGAACTGCTAGAGGTGGAGTTGCCAACGTGTGGACGAACGGGACCACCTAGAGATGGATGTGAATAGGCTTCAGCCGCCGTGATGACAAGATGGTCCTACTATACCAGAGCGGATCTCCTCTTCGCCTCCTGCTGGAGTTTACCTGCGCACTATAGAAGCTAGGATTGCTTCTTCTATTGCATTGGATGGGCTTCCTCTCGTCTATTGGATTACCTAGTAGAGTCTTATGATTCGCGATTCGCTGTGATCGAGGTTTCGTCCTCAGAATGGGATCTCTTTTCTTTCTTTCCCGAAAGCATTGGAAGACCAGGAGCTCGTCCCGAATAGAATTCATCCCGTCTCTCACTCCCCTGGTTCGACCTGCCCAATAGTTGGAACTACCCAGTTCTCTATCATTGGAGAAAGCGCCATGCACAAAGCGGAGAGTCATCAGCCCTGCACTCCCCTACCCGCCAACCACCGGTCTTCCTTGTGCATTCTGGTAGCCACCCTTCTCTGCTCGGCTATACGGGCGGACCGCACCGAAACATCTCTGAGAGATGCCAACTCCGGACAGATAGCCTAGTGCAGTCTAGTTTAGTCTTATGTAGCTTATTCTTTTAACCTAGCGCCATCTAGCTTATTCTTGCCACTACACCCTCTTTAACAACAACAGACTATAGTCACTTACTAAGCCAGCACCAGCTAGCTTATTAGAGTGCGGCTTTCAGCACGATCCATCATTCAGCTTCCTTTTCGGTCCATCACGAGACGAAAACAGGCCTTCTAGCCGCTTAGTAGCCTACTGGTGGTAGACACTTAGACCTAATAGCCGTTTTGCCGGTTAGCTTACTCTTATCGGTCAAGCGGCAGCTATAAGCGGAAGTCAATAGCCTTATGTCGCAAGAGAATAGCCTACTGGCGCCGCCCTAACCTACCGGTGGAGTTTGGTTCTACCTCCCGCCGCTTGTGTAGCGTCTGAATATGAATCGCCGCGAAAGTGAGCTTTTTAGCAACAAAACAAGGCAACCTACCGTAGGTACTGAATAAGCGGCTCCACTAGGCTATTTGCTTAACAGTACACCAGTAGGCTATTGCAAAGAGAACCTAGTGCCGGTTAATTGGCTAGTGAGCTTGTTAACCTACCGGTGGTTGAATGAGACGAACTATGGATACAAGAATCAGGGATCTCTTGATCGACGGTCAGGACCAGGACCGAACGAGACAAAGCAATTCGGGCGGATGACATAGGGCAAAGCTCTTTCACAGTGACCAAGGACTAGCCAGACCCAAAGTGAGCCTACTGCTGTCAACCAACTCTTAGGCTTCGCTCGATAACCTAGTGGCGCTTAGGTGCTGATTCTTTCCTAGCCTATTCTTACCGCTCAATAACCTAACGGCGCTGCCTTTAGGTACTGATTCTTACTCACTTCACATACTATAGACATTACCACTACCCAGTAGGAGATGAAATCCACTGCCATGCTAGTGGCAGCAGATGGCCTGCCGGCGACGCCAGTAGGTTATTAGAATAAGCTAGACGGCGCTAGGTTCTCTTCTCGTCTCTTCGCTCAATAGTCTACTGCCTCCAGAGGTAAACACTAGCGTCCTACGCTGACGCAATAGCCTACTGGAGTTTGCATACGCTTCGCAATAGCCTACTGGTTGGTGTCCTGCTACGAGAGTAGCAGCCGCTTTCCGCACCTGCCACTAACGTGGCAGCGTTCCCAAAGACTATAGACATTACGACTACAACAGCGCCTTTCCTCTACTATAGACATTACCACTATGTCCTGTATGAGAATAGCCTAGCTTACTTCTTCTTACCGGCGCAGCAGCGGCAGCAATAGCCGGATGGAGTTCTCCTGCCGCTAGCGTGGCAGCCGATTTCCTGGAAAGAGCCTACTGGTGGTCGTTTACTATAGACATTACCACTACCAGTAGGCTATTAAGGGCTGCTACGCCAGGAATAGTAAGCTACTGGCGGTCCCTACGCGGCTAAGCGGCTCTAGTAGGTTACTGAGTAAGCTATCCTGCACTTTGGTGGTAGTGGAAATGTAATGTCTACAGTACTCCGGGAGGCTATTAGCCTTGCTTCGGAATAAGCTCTCCAGTAGGCGATTGGATTGCCCATTCACCCAGCCGCAAGGGAAAGAGAAGACAAGAAAGAAAGCCAATAGCAGACCGAATCGGTAGAGCTCGTCTTCGTATCAACTGAAACTCAAAGTCCTGAACCAGCTAGCTTATTAGAGTGCGGCAGCGATGAGTCGTGACACGAACTCCATCCGGCTATTCTTGCGACATACAGTTATTGAGCGTCGCTTCATGTCGAAGATTCCTGGGCCCTCTTAACTTGTTAACCTACTGGTAGTTGCTCAGTCCTGTAGCTTTATATAAATAGCTGCTGGGCCCGTCGCTATGCCTAGCTCAATAAGCTAGTATCGCTTGCTAAGGTCGCGACGTAGTGGTAATGTCTCTGTTATTCTATATAGACGATCGCCTAGCTCAATAGCTATATGCCGCCTAGCTTATTCTTCCAGCTGCTAAAAGATGGTGCAAGATTCGCTATCGTGAGTGCCCACTAGTAGGCTATTGGGTCTGACCCTTACCAGAAAGTCAGTACCTAAAGGCAACGGCACTAGGTTGGAGAATAAGCTAGGTAAGACTAAGTATAACCTACTGGTGGTTGCTAACGCAACAGCGCTTTCAGTAACCTACTGGTGGTTTCACAACAATAGCCCCTAAAGTAAGCTACACTAGGCTACACTTACCTTTTGGCGAATCGAACGAGCTACTTAAGAACGCCCAGCCCCGAAGACGAAAAATAACTTCTTATCCGGGATGGACCAAGGATAAGCGTCGCGACACCAGGCATTGCCTTTCGACCAACCCGAGGGGGTATAGCCGGTGCGGGGAAGCTGTAGGGGAAATCTGAGACCATAGGAAGAACTTCGGCGATAACGATACCTAAGCAACTAAAGGATCAGCCCTTTGGCAGCCTGGCCCATTGGTTGGTGAGACTCCTTATTCAGCTCACTAGGCTACCAGGAAGGAGGGCCTCTTCTTTCTATACGCAATCCCGAGTTCAGTTCATAAATGATTGGAATACAGGAGAATAAGCTAGGCCCCGCTTCCTTATGCTTCCAAGGTTGGTGCTTCACTAGTCAGTTACCTGGCACTAGGTTATTGAGCTAGGCACTCACGTCAGCGAATCTTGCGCCATCTTTTGCCGCTAAGAGTAAGCGTCGCAGGTGCTGAAAGCCGCTGCTGCGATAAAAGAAGGAGACATGGCCCCCTTAATCAGGGCTTTAGCTCTCAACTGACGCTAGGAAGTTGAGGGAGTAGGTCCGTCCGTAGCTGAGGAGTAGTTTACCTTCTCGACTGCAAAGGAGAGGTTCTATTCCTCACGGATCAACCACTCAATCCTAGTCCCGTTGTTCCATCTTAGGGGGAAGAGAGGAGATTCGAGATCTTATTCTGTATGTCATATGGATGCCCCCTCCTGCTATTGAGTGTCCATTCGCTCCCTCCAATCCCATTTCATTAGATGAAGGACCCAGCAAATTCATCTCTTCTGCCTTCCACTCCTCTATCCATTGCTATTCATCTCTCCCAACCCACCTATTTATGCATCTACTTGGCACCTATCGAAAGGAAGTAATCTCCATCGAATGGAACATCTTCCCCAACACCCATTTCCGCATCTCCATCTCATTAACCACTCGACGAAAGAAAGAGAGGAATTAGATTGATAGGAGAAGTCACGTATATGAGAGAGAAAGGAGCTTTAGATTCAAATAATTGGGTAATAGGTTGGGGTTTGACCCGTACCTGGAGAGTAGTGCCTTGTTCGAATGTCTGAAGAGGTGTAGTGAGCGCTCTCAACTTGTGAACATTCGACTCCTTCGTTGGTTTCTTCTTCGTTGAACATGCGGTGTAATGCCTCGGCAAGATGTTCGATCTCTTGTGGTGTGGCTTTGCTTCTTCAAAGGCCCAATCAGTTCATTTTGGCCTTTTTGGTGGTCGTTGTCGTTCGATTCCCTCGTATGAGATGAGAGGAATCGATCCTGACTGCAGTGCATAAGGTTTGCCTCTCTGATTTGACAAGGAGATGCGCGATGGGATTAGCCGTCCCCCTTTGATGAAGTGGGTAAAAAAGTGACAGATCATCTGCTCCTTGGTTTATTTTGTCGGTTGCAACACTATTTCGCGGCATCGAGACTTAGGTGGTTTATAGCCCAAGGGATTAAGATCCCAATCATGCCAGTAGTCTTGATTGGGATCTTAATCCCTTGGCCTTCTTTGCCTAGACCTGAGAGCATATCGTAGCCAGGCCATGATTCCCCATGCATGCCGAAAGAGTTTGAAGGTGGCAGGGGCTCTTGCCAAAAAAAAGTCAACAGCAGTAAGGCGTACGGCCTGAGAGCGCCCAGTAACGGTTCGATTATAGAAACCGTTGGACCATGGGAATTCAATGTCCAAGACTGATATCATTGGTTCTTTCCCAGGGCGCCTATCTTATTATTTTTCGATAGAAAGCATGTCCTCTTCGAGGGAAGGGAGATAGCTTACAGTCTCCTCCTCAGCAGATAGTCTGACTTCGTTGTCGGCTTGGATCGTAACGATGCTTCCTTTGTAGGGGAATTTCAAACACTGATGATATGTAGAAGAGATTGCCCCAGCTTGATGAAGCCACGGTCTCCCCTGACGGAACGGAATTCAAAATGGAAGGTTGCCTTGATATCTAGGACATGGAACTGTGTCATAAGGCTGAGTGGACTCACTTTAAGATCCAGGGTCAACTTGCCCCTTGCAGCTCTCTTCGAATTCTCGTATGCTCTTATTGATGCAGACGATGGAGTAAGGAGAGATTCTTTCAAGCCGAGAGTTTGGAAAGTAGAAAAAGGGCAACTATTGAGGGCTGCCCCTGTATCAATCAACGTCTTTGGTACCGAATGGTCGTTGATAAAGACGGTTATATTAGAGCCGGGTAGTATCCATGCCTTTTTGTTTGTATTTCGTCCTCCGTAAACGTGAGGGCATTGATGGTCAAGATTTGCTCGACTGCTTCTTGGAGCCCCTCTGGCGTTAGAGTCGACGGGACTTGTGCTTCTTGTAATAAATTGAAGAAAGACTCCTTATGCTTGGGAGAGGTTCTCAACAACTCCAAGATCGAGATGTGAGCCGGCAATTTGCTGAGATGACCAAGGAGGTCGTACTCGGGTTGTGCGGCCACCTTTTCTGCTTTATCTTCAACTGCTTCTTCCTGACTCTTGGGCTCTGACGCCCTTGCCTCCTAAGCCAATCAAGCCTTGCATATATTATCCCAGTTCTTGTGACTGGATGGACTTCGTGATCCGCTTTCGGGGAGGGAACAATAACAGGCACAATTTTTGCCTCTTTTGGCTCTGAAAGCTGCTTCCTTTGAATCGAGATATAAGGCTTCCTGGGTGCCTCTGAGCTTTGAACCGATGAAGGAGAAGATTTGCCATTCAATAGGAGCTTCTATAATCTCTATCAACTTCCGATTCTTTGATTGAGAAGGAGCCAGCGTATAAAATGCCGTAGGAGGTGAGTTCTTTGGAGGCGGGAGCTCCACCTTGACTGGGGTCTTGCCATAGATTACTCGAGGGGTAGTTTTGACGTAACTCACCTATCGGGATGTCGCTTCTGACTTAGATGATGTGCTCACTCCATATGAATTTAAATTTAGAAAGACTTGTTGGTTTATTGACGCTAACTATTTGAGGAATGATTTCGTCTACCGGAGTCGTCGTCTTCCTCATTATTATTATCTATATATAAATAATAGAATCTATTTCTCTTTCAAAATTCGCGGCTTGCTACTGCTTTTCGAAGGCTTGTGTTGTGGACTCGATTCTTTGATGAAGAGATTTCGATGATGAGCAGCTGCTTAAGATGGATTGTTTGCGGGATATCCTCGTAGTAAGGATTCGAGTCGTCGACCATCATGACCTCATATCGAGGAGATTTTGGTCTTTTGTAGTTGACAGTCTTTGCCTTATCAACCTTGGGAATCTTGATAGGAGGCTTCGTCAAAGCATGGTATTCCCCATGGGTCGCGAGCACTGATTCAAAGAACTTTTTCATAACCTCCTCCTTTCCCGACCGATGCCTTCGAGTTGGGGGCGATGAGGTTTCAACTTATATTGTGTTTACCGCTTCCTCTTTTGACGTCGATGCGTGATCTTGAAGGGGGGGGGGCTTTTTATAGAATTCCCATGTTTGCGTTGGTTCCTTGATAAGTCTGCAGATTCTCAATGCCTGGAAAATGGATCTCGTCTGAGTCGATGAGTCGTTGAATAGCTGCTCGAAGGGTGAAGCTGGTATCAGTGGTGTGACCATGCTGCTTGTGAAAGTCACAATTAAGATTATTATTTCACCGGAAATGGAGGATACTTTGATTGAGGAAATATGACGCTTGATTTGAGGCAGAAGTTCGCTCATAGATATTGGCAAAGGGGGGTAGAAAAGCCTCTGATTGAAGCCAGGATTCCTCCTATTTTGGTTGCCATAATCATATTGAACACGAGCGTTCTGGTTACTCTGCTTTCGTTGATCCTCCTGCGATTGTTGTAGGGTTTGGGAGAGGCTACGATCGCGGGTTCGCCAGAGGAGAGGGTGTTGCCCGCATAATTGCAAAGCCCTCCTGCCCGCTGACTTACTGGCCACGTTACTGCTAACCTAGGAACGAGCAAAGAAGAAAGTTAGCCCCAACGACACTAGAACCTACGGGCGGGGCATTTTCGGGGAGTAGCCCGCTTCTGGTTTTGCCAATGATGGATTTCTAGCCACGGAATGGATCGAGGAACTAGGGACGTTTCCAATACCGACAGCCGCTCCCGCGGACTTCCCTTATCCTTATTCCTCTAGCAGGACACATGCAGTTCACTCGGCCTATTGGAATAGAAGGATTCTTTATGCTAGAACTTCCTGCTCTGCTCTCACGTTCATATACCATACCCATGGGGAAGAGGACCGAACGGAACCTTAGTGGCCGGGAAACAGAGATCCCGCGGAGAAGAAAAATGGGATTAGATTCAGATTCAGAAAAAGCAAAAAATGGGGGAACAGTAAACCGAACCGCTTACCTTTTCGTAAGCCGCGCACTTCAGGCCAGGCCTTACTATAACCAACCTCACAGATCCCACTCAATCTTTTACACCGATGTATCGTACTCTCTCGACCAGGTCATCATAATAGAATACTTTAAAATCTTTCCGAAGTGAGAGAAGGAGGGAAGGCGCGCTAGCGCGCTACAACTAACATAACAGCCAGCGTAGAAAACGGAAGTGCGCTCCTGCGCCCCTAACAGTAAAGGGGCCTGACGGAACTACATGAAACTGAAGTTCGGAACTACAACAAGCAACGGCTTTCGCGCGTCAGCAAGAAAACGCATTACGGGAATCCCAGGAAATTGATCGAGTTGCGTTAGCACACTTGATTTTTCAACAAACAAACAACTATTAGTAACTAATAGTTTTAACGCCTTACGGGAACCTTACGGGAATCAAGGGCTTATATAGTATATCACTCTACAAACAAGCGCGCTCACCCCTTGCTTGTTGCTTGCTGCTCGCTTTTTCTCAGCCACTAGTGGCTTATGGCTTATGTAGTGGTCGGCATTCCTACGTGCTCCTCCTTGCCCCCCTACTTAAGAATAAAAAGGTTTTGGATTATGTCGTGACGCTTTGGTTACGAAGGTTACCGGGGTCGGATGGATTCAGTCAGCGAAACTCCCTCCAACTCAATCAATATCAACAACATGTCGTTACCGGTTAGGTTAGGCTTGGTTGACTTTGTCAGAAAAGAAAGTAGGTTTCGGGGGTTCATTGATTAGTAAACCTCCGGTGCTGGTAAGGTCGGGACCGTGGTCGTCCGTCTCTGGTTTGCCGGCCGATAAGATCTCTGAGATTGACCAGCCAGCTGGGTTGGTTTGGCTATTCCTTTCTATTGAAAAGGAGTCAGCTGTCTGCGCGAGTCACCTTCTTCTAGGCTCCGCTGGACGACACGGCATTCTCGTTCAAATATAGGCCGGCCGTACTTGTGATGGTTCCCAAGGATCCAATATGACCACTTAGGTCTACGTTGCCACG